AGACAGACCCCCCCCATAAGAGTACTATTGTTACACGTAGAAGGCGGTCCAGGACACGTAGAAGGCGGTCCAGGATTCGTATAATTCGAATTTTAAGTCGAAGAAGCGATGTAGGTCGAATCTGCCGCTGGATCCGCAGATAGATCCCTTTCGGCATGTCTAGGTGCTTTTTAAGGGCAACCCAGACCCATCGCGCTAGTTTCGTAATTCGCATATTTGGGCGACCTCATTGTTTTCACTTTCTTTTTTAAGAGGTGGAATGGAATAACCCGGTTGAGGCGTAATGATCAACCATCTGTAATGCATTCTATGTCCCATACTAGGTCCGGTCCCATTCTTTGACCCTTTTGTAGGAGTCGATGACTATTCATACCTCTTACTTTGACACCAAATAAGCGTTCGACCCAATACTTGATTTCTGTCCTAGTTGATCCTGATTCGACATTCAAATGATATTGATTTTTCTCCTCTATCCGCATTCTTTTTTCTGTAAATCCTGGACCACCCATAAATCGATTTTCTTCCCTCTGAGTTCGATTCTAGTCTCAATAAGAATGCTAGTTTTGACTGTACTCTTCATCTTCATATAAGATATATATATTATTATTATTAAAGGTGTCCAAAAACAAGAACTTCGATTCAGACATTGAATGGATCGTGACCCAACAATGAATTTTGGGTCGAATAAGTCCAAGAAATTAGGAAAGGGTCATACATTCGATGAATTAAACGTTGCACATTCGAAATATCCTTGTACTTCTTCCATTCCAAACTCCAAATTCAAATCGACTTATTGGTAGTGGTAGACAGACTTATTGGAGGGTCCCATTGTCGTGCATCTAGTAGGAATTGAATGCACAAAGAATAGAAAGAGACTATTTTATTGTATTTATTGATAGAAGGGGGCCCAGCCCAGGGAGAATTTGAGGAAAAAGATCTATTGTATTTCTAATTTGAATAAATGGATCCCTTGTATTTCTAATAAATGTTAGATCTCTTTCCTTTTTTCGGGATTTCATGCTTTCTTTTTATTTCTATTTAGTCAATTAGAAAAGACCAAGTGGAAAGAGCCTTGTTTCAACCCTATAAAAAAAAATTAAGAGTACAGATTCCTGGGTGGTCTATTTAAAAAGATTCTCTATAAAATCGAATATCCAGAGAGAAATGGGTATGAGCACTATAGAGCAGAAACCCAAAAACACAAAATAGCAGAGTACTTGACCTACGTCAGTACCCATACAATAGCTGATAAATTTTCTACAAAAAAGACCAACATTTTTTGACCAAAATGGATATTGATTCCAAAAATATTGGCTGAAACGCGCGCTCAACTTCTTAAGTGACATGGTCTTCAATGCGACTAAAGAAGATTCTAGGACGGTATTTTTTTTAGCATGTATATTGGAGATCAGAGGGGTACCTCTTTCATTTTTCGGTTTTTCCATTTACTTTAGATGTGGAAGCGTAACCGTGTCATGTTTTTCTTATATTATTAATATATTCCTTCTATGAATATATTCAGAGAATGCCAGTCCTTCTCATATCTGATACATAGATCTCTCTTTTTCTTAGAATACTTTAATCTTATCATCTTTCTTATTTTGACAGGATCTTTCATATTATGACAATGCCTGCCTTATGAAGACAGAACAGAATGAATAAAGAAAAATTCTTACGAAAATAAGGGGTCTTTTGCTTTTTTGTTTGAAATGATGAGCAAATAGGAAAGCACTCCCTCATAGAAATAGAAAATGGGAGCAATCCCCATTGCGTATTGATACTTATCGGGTATAGAATAGACCTGCTTCTCTTTGTTCCTACGAACCAAACTCTTCTATTATTACTAAAAGAAAAGAATGGAACAAACAGTAATCTTTCTCCCAAAGAATTCACGGTAAAAAAAGAGGAGGTCCATTTTTACAATGCAATAAAGTTCCTATACTATAGTGCCTATTTTCCATTGATATAAGGGGGTATTTCCATGGGTTTGCCTTGGTATCGTGTTCATACTGTTGTATTGAATGATCCTGGCCGTTTGCTTTCTGTCCATATAATGCATACGGCTCTGGTTGCTGGTTGGGCCGGTTCGATGGCTTTATATGAATTGGCAGTTTTTGACCCATCTGACCCTGTTCTTGATCCAATGTGGAGGCAAGGTATGTTCGTTATACCTTTCATGACTCGTTTAGGAATAACCAATTCGTGGGGTGGTTGGAGTATCACAGGAGGGACTATCACAAACCCGGGTATTTGGAGTTACGAAGGCGTGGCCGGTGCACATATTGTGTTTTCTGGCTTGTGCTTTTTGGCAGCTATCTGGCATTGGGTGTATTGGGATCTAGAAATCTTTTCTGATGAACGTACAGGAAAACCCTCTTTGGATTTGCCTAAGATCTTCGGAATTCATTTATTTCTCTCAGGAGTGGCTTGTTTTGGTTTTGGTGCATTTCATGTAACAGGATTGTATGGTCCTGGGGTCTGGGTGTCCGATCCTTACGGATTAACCGGAAGGGTACAATTCGTAAATCCAGCTTGGGGTGTGGGCGGGTTTGATCCTTTTGTTCCGGGAGGAATAGCTTCTCATCATATTGCAGCGGGTACATTGGGCATATTGGCGGGTCTATTCCATCTTAGCGTACGCCCACCCCAGCGTTTATACAAAGGATTACGTATGGGCAACATTGAAACCGTACTTTCGAGTAGTATTGCTGCTGTCTTTTTTGCAGCTTTTGTTGTTGCTGGAACTATGTGGTATGGTTCAGCAACTACCCCAATCGAATTGTTTGGACCCACTCGTTATCAATGGGATCAGGGATACTTTCAGCAAGAAATATATCGAAGAGTTGGTGCAGGACTGGCGGAAAATCAAAGTTTATCAGAAGCTTGGGCTAAAATTCCTGAAAAATTGGCCTTTTATGATTATATTGGTAATAATCCGGCAAAGGGGGGATTATTCAGAGCGGGCTCAATGGACAATGGGGATGGAATAGCTGTTGGGTGGTTAGGACACCCTGTCTTTCGAGATAAAGAAGGGTACGAACTTTTTGTACGTCGTATGCCCACTTTTTTTGAAACATTTCCAGTCGTTTTGGTCGACGGAGACGGAATTGTTAGAGCCGATGTTCCTTTTAGAAGGGCAGAATCCAAGTATAGTGTTGAACAGGTAGGTGTAACTGTTGAGTTCTATGGCGGTGAACTCAATGGAGTCATTTATAGTGATCCCGCTACTGTGAAAAAATATGCTAGGCGCGCTCAATTAGGTGAAATTTTTGAGTTAGATCGTGCTGCTTTGAAATCCGACGGCGTTTTTCGTAGCAGCCCAAGGGGTTGGTTTACTTTTGGACATGCTTCGTTTGCTCTTCTCTTCTTCTTCGGACACATTTGGCATGGTGCTAGAACCTTGTTCAGAGACGTTTTTGCTGGTATTGATCCAGATTTGGATGCTCAAGTAGAATTTGGGGCATTCCAAAAACTTGGCGATCCAACCACAAAAAGACAGGCAGTCTGATACAACACAACATTGTTCCATTCTTTTTTTCTCTATATTTTTTTTTCTTTTATGATTTCGACCAAAGTTAGGAGAGTGATGGAGAAATAGAGTAAAGTAGGAGAGTTGTGGAGAAAGGGGGGTTAGAAAAGTAGTAAAGTTAGAGTAGTGGAGAAATTTGGATTGGAATCGCTGCCCTTTCCAGGTCTGTACTCTTTCTTTCTTTATCCGGGATCCCGACTAAATAGGTAGGGAAGCTATAATTGGAAACCACGATCGAATTTATGGAAGCATTGGTTTATACATTCCTCTTAGTCTCGACTCTAGGGATAATTTTTTTTGCGATCTTTTTTCGAGAACCGCCCAAGGTTCCAACTAAAAAATAAACTGATTTTTCATTCTTCTAAAATGCAAGTAATGAGCCTCCTAATAATATATCAGGGAGGCCCCTCAACTAGTCCCCGTGTTCCTCGAATGGATCTCTTAGTTGTTGAGAAGGTTGCCCAAAAGCAGTATATAAGGCATACCCAGTAAAACTTACAAGTAATCCAGATATAGAGATAGCGACTAGGGTTGCTGTTTCCATTATTAGAGAATTTCAAAACCATAACGGATCTCTGATAAGATCATTTATTTACAACGGAATGGTATACAAAGTCAACAGATCTCAATGAATACAAAACATATATGGCTACACAAAGCGTTGAGGATAGTTCTCGATCCGGTCCAAGACGAACTAATGTAGGGAGTTTATTGAAACCCTTGAATTCGGAATATGGTAAAGTAGCTCCGGGATGGGGAACTACCCCTTTGATGGGTGTCGCAATGGCTCTATTTGCAATTTTCCTATCCATCCTTTTGGAGATTTACAATTCCTCCGTTTTACTGGACGAAATTTCGATGAATTAGAGTCATAGTCATAAAAATCGCAAAGTCCTAGTTGTTCAATACTTTCAATCCACACAATACAAAGTGAAGCATTTAGTTCTAGAATTTGAAACCTAGTCTATTCGGTCAGTTCGATCGCGGAATTTGTTTCTTTCTGTATTCTCGGAATATGAGTGTGTGACTTGTTATAATTGATCCTATTGATAGTATACAGAGAACAGGTCTGTCATCTTGAGATAGGTGCTTTTACCTCGTCGGGTAGTCATTCTAGTATCCGGAGCACGGAATATATGAAGATCGCAAAGTATTATAACTATGATTCATACTTAGTATTCAGACCTCGCAACCGGACTCAAAAGGATTAATGAAAAGTTAACAATTGAAAGATTTAGCCTCTTTGAAATTCCCGTTTACACTTCTTTTTTTTGATCAAAGGGAAAGGGGCAAAGTCAGTTTATTTTTTTTTTTTTTTTAGTCATTATATCCATTCAGTGACTCATTGACTAAGTGATGATCCGACGGTTCTTACTCATGGAATCCCTGGGTTTAGGTTGAATTGCAGTGCAGGGTTTGTGAAATCATCGCGGTTCTAGTATGAGTCTAAGGTTTCGATCGATTCATAGGG